AAATCCAAAATCTTTGTAGACGGAGCCAATCATTAGTTCCCAACCGTGGGGTGAATGGAATCCTATACATAAATCAGTTACCAAAAGAATAGAAAAAGCTTTTATTGTGTCACTTAAATTATATAGGAATTCTTGAACCCAAGAATTAAGAATAAGAAGTTCTTCATTACCTAGAATAGAATAACCACTTAGAATAAGGAAAGAGATTATATTTGTCGAGAAGCGAAAAATCGTATGGATACGATCCTCATTGTGTATCTTGATCAATTGGATCGTTTCTTTGTGGATTATGCTATGAAACCTTTGTAGATGTGTTTCCGGGTATTCCTTTATCATTTCGTCAAAAAAGAAGAGTTCCTCTAATTCTATGAATCTTTCTAGAATAAACTTTTCGTGCCTATCATTAAAAAAGGTTTCGGATTTACTGGTATTCCACCAATTAATCATCCAAGATTCCAGACTTTTATTAAATGAAAAAGAGATTAACCAGGGCAAAAAGACTATAGATATAAGATATAGAAACGGAGAGAATGCTTTTTTTTTTTCATTGTTTTGTCTGTGAATTTTTAATGAACCCATCTCATTCGTCGACTTTATCCGATTTAATATTTCGATCAATTATAAGTTCTATTACAAGGCTTCAAATCTCTGAACCCATTCCGCGTTTTTTATTTGTCAGTCGTTGGTTAGTCCTTAAATTTAGAAAGAATACATAAATAGCCGAAGAAGAAGAAAGAGTACACGAATGAAGAAAAATAATATTGTTTCCAAATATCCCAATTGCTTAAAAATTCAAAGCAATTCTCTTTTTTCGATGAATGCTCAAAAGAGTCACTTCAAATCAAATTAGGCTTTCGAGATAAAAGAATACCTTTCTACCAAAAAAAATAGCAAATATTTTGAAAAAAAAAATCGGTCAACTGCCCATAGCCGCAGGAGTAATTAAGAGAAATTTATGAAGAATGGTGTGATAATCAAAAGTAAGTGGAAAAAGCAAAATAAGATGGAAGGGTTATAATTTTAAGTCTTCCAATCCTTTGCTTATTAAGGAATAAAAAAGATAAAAAAGAGGAGTCGGTTGACAAAAATAAAGTAGAGATAATATACAAGATATGATCGATCCATATCTAACGTATCAATTTAAAAAAATTTCTTTATTCTATCTATTATTCTGAAATGTTTTGTTTTGATCTCTGAGATCAGTCTAGTATTTAAATTTGTTAGTTATTTTTTTTTTACTGAATTTAATGACTTTACATACGCATAAAAGAAAGGGTTGGTTTGCGGACAAAAAAAGCTTTTTTTTTATAAATGTTCTGTATAGATATAATTAATATGCATCTTCTTTGGTTCATCAGCATTGTGACGAAATACCCGTTAACTTTAACTTATACTCTAAAAAAAGAAAAAAAGAGGGAGACTCTTGGATTTTTCATTCTTGCTAAAAAAATGGTCATTCTTTAGTTCATTTCAAAATACTTCAATTGGTACACGCAAAAAATAGGCCAATTCCGCTGCTTTTTGCTCAATTTCTCGTGGAGTCAAATTCTCATCAGTACGAGTCAAAGGAATGACCCCCTGTCCTTTGATTTCCAGATAAAGGGCATGCCGAGTATAAATACCCTCTTTAACTTCTATTCGGATAGACTGAACATCTTTCATAAGGAATCGGAGTAAGATGCGACGATTTTTTCCGGGAAAGCCCCAACGAAAAATACATACTATTCCCTCGTTTCTATCAAATCGATCATACCCACTACCCACATTCCACAAAATTGTGCACCACAAATAAGAACTAATAAATAAACCGGCGATCCCATAGAAAGACATCACGATTCCTTGTGGAAAAAAAATGATTTGCTGAGACGGAAATAAAGATATCAAATTTCTGTCAAGATAACTGGAAATCCCAACCAATAAAAATCCCAATGAACCTAAAAAAAGTATAAAGGCCCAGCAGAAATTACTTGTTTTTCGAGACCCCGCTATAAGTTCTATCCATATACATTCTGATCGCCAATTCATACTAGATCCAGTTGCATTTTATTGGAAGTGGGAGACTAGCAAAAACGAATTTGACTGTACTTTTTTTTGTTTCCGAAGTCATTTTCATCAACTCGCGCTATTCTGATGTGAATCGTTAGGAAAAATTCATCCAATTCCGTAAATCTAAAAAACTAGAAAACCCCTCAGATGATTCCCTATCTCCACACATATGGATATATTGGCTTTACAGTTAGTTTAAGTATCCGATCGTAATTTATTTTCAAATCGACCATTTACTCATATATCATCTTTATGCCTATAGAAATTAAGAATCCTTTCCTTTCTGTTTGAAGGAAGCTGTATGGTATACCCTATTATACTAAATAGATATCTGTGTTATGATCCAAGTCTAAGTCTTGAAAAAAAAATAGATGAAATTTCCCCCCATCGGATCTAAAAAATCTTGTTTTTTTGAACATAAAGAAATAGAGAAGCCATTGCAATTGCCGGAAATACTAACCCCACTAAAGGCACAAAAATAGAGGGGAAATTGTTGAGAATTGTCATAGAAATGGGCACCTCGATTTAATATTTGTACCTATTTTTTATTCTTATATTGAATTTTTAATTGTTATTAAATTAACTGTTATTAAATTATTAAATTGTTATATTAATATTTTTACCTATTCATATATAATATTGTTTTGTTATGTTAGAAAGATATCTTATAATCATTAAGATTATACTAAGTATATGGAAATAACTATATATAATAAAGTGTAAGTAGTGTAAAACTAACTAAATAGACTTATTTATTTTTCTACATGAAATATATGTGTTTCTACATAAAATATTTGTGGGATAAGCTTTGTTATTCTTTTATCTTTTTCTTGTCTTATAATTATAAATAATTAATAATTTTCATTTTCTAATTTAACTTTATTTAAATTTAATAATAATAATAAAAAAAAGAGTATTCTTGCGCGACAGTCTATATATAGAAATAGGCGAGATATAGAAATATACAAGACTCTATATTTTGCATATTTCTATATATAGGGATAGGTAAGAAAAGAAAATGAAATTCGTTTTCTTTTTTATTTACCTTAGCCCAATTTAAGAACAATTTCGTGTAAGAAAGAATTTTTGTTCTTTTACCTTGTTGATAGAGATTAGCAATAATCAGGAATCAAAATTAGGAGTAATCATAAATATCGCTAAAAAAAAATCATCTGCATGTCCTTCTATTCTAAATTGACTCTTATGTTATGTCACAAAAAAAACCATTCTTCCGATTTTTCCTTGAATTCCAATAAATAAATACTTGTTTGCCCGAAATAAAGAAATAAAAAGAAAGAAAATAATTTAAATAATTTAATTAAGTTAAAGATCTACTTGATTTATGATTCAATTTATGATTCAAAGGAAAGAAAGCGTGGAGCTGAAATAACTCATTCAGAACGCCCTTTAAAAGATTACGCGGTACGATTGAATCGAATAAACCCTTATGGAATAAAAATTCAGCTGCTTGTGAACCTTCGGGTACTGTCTTATTCAATGTTTGTTCAATTACTCTTTTACCTGCAAATGCAATGTGTGCGTTGGGTTCAGCAATAATGATATCCCCTAACATACCAAAACTCGCCGTCACGCCCCCAGTCGTAGGCGACGTAAGGATTGAGATATAAAATAACTTTTTATTCGATTGATAATCATATAAAGCGGAAGATATTTTAGCCATTTGCATCAAGCTCAAACTTCCTTCTTGCATACGCGCTCCCCCGGAAGCACACACTAGAATAAGAGGTAAAAACTTATTGGCAGCATACTCGATCAAACGAGTGATTTTCTCGCCTACTACGGATCCCATACTACCCCCCATAAACTGAAAATCCATAACCCCAATTGCTACGGGAATGCCATTTAGTTGACCTATACCTGTTTGAATGGCTTCGGTTAATCCTGTCTTTCTTTGATAAGAATCAATACGACCTTTATAAGGTTCGCCCTCCGAATGAAATTCGATGGGATCCCGAGATACCATGTCTTCATCCATAGGATCCCAAGTACCTGGATCAATCAAAAGTTCAATTCTATCTGAACTGCTCATTTTCAAATGATATCCACATTGTTCACAAATATTCATTCTTGATTTCAAAATTTTCTTATAATTTAATCCATAACAAATTTCGCATTGAACCCACAAATGTCTGTATTTTTGAGTTACATCAAGATCATGAGAATTTTCCCTTCTAATAAAATCCCTAATCTTCGTGCTAGTTCTTAGACTGGACCTTGCGTTTTCACTATTGTTTCCACTTTCACCAAAAATGGAACTATAAACGTAACCTTCGCTGGAATTGTCACTGCCACTTAAAATATAACTATCAATGCAGATTTGAGAATGAAGGTGACTATCAATACAACTAGTGATGTAATTATTCCACCTATATTTAGTATCATAATCATAGTGGGAGTCGTCCCTACTAGACCTATTATTCAAATAACTAGTATTCAAATAACTAGACTTCCAATAATTAGAAAAAGAACTTTCTAGTTCACTCATAAAAGAATGATCGTTGTCAATCTCAAAAATTCGATTTTCCATATCAAAATATATGGTATAACTACCCCTATTACTATCCCGAACTAACAAAGTGTCATCAGCACTGCAATTCTGAATACCCCTGCCCCCGGCTAAACGATCAACACTGCTGTAACTAGAACTCTCACTATTCCCCCAATCGTCTGGATTTTTATCTGTATCATTTAGAATTTTGTCTTCACTTACACTGATATTTTCAATAGGACCAAAACTATCGATTGATTTACTTAGCATACACCTGTATTTTAACTCCACATTGGATAACATCGAATTGAACCACCATTTTTCCATAGAGCTTTCTCACCACTATGTACATCAAAATAAATAGATGAATAGTCATTCGATGAAAAATCATTTGAATATTTCATTTCCTCTCAGAATAAGCATAGAAATCCAATCATTAGAGTTA